CACTACTGTATAAACAAAGAGTTTGAGAGTAAGCATTACATAATCTCCAAGATTTTTTTTTAAGGAATAGATTACCCGTTTTTCCTTACCGCACAGATCCACGAGGATGATTTTTTTTATTTTGACACCTAAAAAATGCAAAAATCCATTCTAAAAAAAATTGCAAGAATTGCTTTATTTTATAATAAGCAGTCTTATCAATGTGGAAGAATTTGAATTTTAGAATCGAAAGTTCATAATATAAGACTTCTCGGCTCTTCTACATTTTTGCATTTTTTTGGAATGAATACATGATTCAATTTGGGAGACAAAACAAAATAGTAAACATTTCATCGAAAACTTACAGCAGCTTGCCAAACAAACGCTAATAGAAAAAAGAGTACAGGTATGACAGGCATAACATCCACGATTGGGTTGAAAATGGCATAAGCTTCAGGCAATTTGGCTAAGAAAAAACTAGTCGGATAAAGACCAGAATTAAAACAGATAGAGGTTAAACTAAGTATATTAGGCATAACAAGCATTTCGTTCTTGTAGAGTAGATAATTGGATTTTGATTGAGTTATTTTTCTAAGGGAAAAAGGAAAAGAAAAGGTGGATTCAAAATCCTTTTTTCTTCGGACTTTCCCAAACAAAAAATACCTCCTTGTATTCGCATTCTCAAATGAGAATGGAAGAAATTCGACTTTCATATAATATCTTAATAGAATTCCATTTAATGATCAATGCATTTTTGGATTCTATATTATCCACATGTTTAGAATCCTAGCAAGAAAATATCCCTCGTTTTTTAGGTAATTGAAGTGGGATTGACGATTAATATATATGTAAAATACACTTTATTAGTGTCGCATAAAACGAAATGGGGCGTGGCCAAGTGGTAAGGCAGCGGGTTTTGGTCCCGTTATTCGGAGGTTCGAATCCTTCCGTCCCAGATTTATCTTTCATGAAACGAAAGATAGAATCGTATTGTGCCCTGCACGACACAAAAGCTTATTAAAGATAATAATTATTTCTTATGAACTCTTAAATTAGATGCATTTCTAAGGATTCTTTTTCTTTCTCAGAAAACAAAATCAAATGGCAAGTCCAGCCAAATTGAATATCTTTATTTTTCATTAAAAATTTTTGTCTGTCAGGCACGTTCAGGATATGCTCCTGCTACTCATTACTCATATGTGTATGTGTTTTCAAATTCTATTCTAACTTTTTAGATAAACTTTATGCTCCATACCCATGAAGTGGGAATTCTTACAGGATACATTTGACACCTAATGTCAAGAAAAAGGGGTTTCCTTTCTACGGATAAAGACTAGATTTTTCTATTAGAGATAAATTTATATATTCTGTCTACTCGACTTTGGAATTGATTGAAAAAAAAAATCATACTTTTCTTATTTTTAATTTTTAGTTCTTTCTGTTACCTAAAAGAAAGAATGCTATAAGTAAAAGCAAAGACCTTAATTTTACTTTACATTACACTAATTTTTTTTACTTCATTTTTTCGTTCTTTTGTTACTCCTTTTATTCCTGTCGAAGAACTATGAAAAATTTATAACTAACAAAAAACTGCTAATCTTTTCATTGGCATAGTTTACTTGTTGGAGAAGAGTTGATTCTTCTCATTTCAGGATTGATCATATTGAGTTCTCTGTTGAGGATGGAAATTCAATAATAAATAAGTCTTAAGCAAACTATTTTATTCCTCTTTTTCAAACTATGTTTCATTCATATGATAGAATATGGATTTAAATAAATTGGATCCTTGCAGAGTCTTCCCCGATAAATACTTATTTTTTTTATCCACATTTCTCCATAGATAGCAAGTTTGAATTAGTATACAAAACCAATGACTATTCATGATTCCATCCATATTGGATCAATTCTTGATACCACTTTGCAATGAAATTAGAGGGATGTTATGGTAAAACTTCGTTTAAAACGATGTGGTAGAAAGCAACGTGCGACTTGAAGGAAATGATCGATTGTGGATTTTTCTATCCACCATTTTCCATAGTAATGAAAATGCTCTTGGCTCGACATAGTCTGTTCTATTTGTCCCGAACCGAATTCGCGCTGGGTTGTTTGTAAGTAAATAGTACATGATGGAGCTCGAAAAGACCGAATTGATTTTTTATGAAGGGAACGAATCTAGGGTTAGTGAAAACTAATAAATTAGGCCAACTTTGTTAGTCTATCCTTAATATAGAAATTGATATAGAAATTGAAAGGTTAAAAAATAAGAAAAGGTCTAATTTTGGAAGATTGGAAAACTTTTTCGATTAAAAGTCTATCAGAATCAATCGTTCATATTCGATTTCTCTAGAAGAGGAAAATGCTTTATTGAAGGAAATAAGAAAAAAAGAAAGGGTATGTTGCTACTCTTTTGAAAGAAAAAAGAATAGGAATTCCCGAAGTAATGTCTAAACCCAAGGATTTCACAAATCAAAGATAAAGGATTCCGGAACAAGTAAACATGATTTTCAACCATCTCAACATTAGATCAGAATAAGGAATAAAAGTCAATTTGTTTGAGATGAGATAAAGAAAAGAGTTTAGAGACGACTCAAAAAATTTCGAAGGATTTATCCTTTGAATTCTGTCAGTCAAAATTAGCCAACTTGAGTCATGAGTATAAATGAAATTTGTTTTTTCTTCTATAAGGAAATTAATACAAGTCATAGTCTAATTTCTATCTACTTGTATTATAGATAAGATAGAAATTCGAATCATTTTCTCGAGCCGTATGAGGAGAAAACCTCCTATACGTTTCTAGGGGGGGGCATTGTTTATCTACATCTATCCCAATAAGCTGTCTATCGAATCGTTGCAATTGATGTTCGATCTCGAAGAGAAGGAAGAGATCTTCAAAAAGTAGGTTTTTATGATCCGATAAAGAATCAAACTTGTTTAAATGTTCCAGCTATCCTCTATTTCCTTGAAAAAGGTGCTCAACCTACAAGAACAGTTTATGATATTTTAAGGAAAGCGGAATTTTTTAAAGATAAAGAAAGAACTTTAAGTTAATTGAAAAACTAAATGAATAAAAAATAAAAAAGTGGGGGGGGTCGTTAATATCCCTTAATTATTTAGACACAATTTGCCTCTTTTTTAGTCCTATTTTTTTGCTGCATTTATGTCGTGCCAATCCAACAAAAGTCCTTATTTAATTTCCTTATTTGTATCTAATTGTTTTTCTTACCTTTGTATTTCTATTGACAAAGGTCTATTGAACAGCTAGAATTTGTAGCTAGATAGGTCTCTTTATCGTCACTCCATATTAGGTATTTCTGTCTACACTTTGCTCAAATGATAGGGTTGCCCCCCTTGCATGTACTTTCATATAATATTTTCTATTTAAATGCTAAAAAAATAACAATTTTGCTATTATGATTGGGGCCGCTCCGTGAAATTTAACCGATCTGTTTATTTTAGTATTTGAGTGTTTTTAATGGGTGATAAAATCTTTCTTTTGATGTCTTGCTAATTCAATGTTTTACCAGGAGCCTCCGGTGTAATTCCATCGATTTTTGGATTTCGATCGTATCTAAGATCTTATTTTATCTGGGTTGCTAACTCAATGGTAGAGTACTCGGCTTTTAAGTGCGACTATGATCTTTTACACATTTGGATGAAGCAACAAATTCGTCGAGACTCTTGGTAGAGTCTAGAAGACCACGACTGATCCTCAAAGGTAATGAATGGAAAAAATAGCATGTCGTAATAAAATCAATTTCTTTTTTTTAGTATAAAAAATTCCGATTTTCTGGGTCTAGTGAATAAATGGATAGAGCTTGGCTCTAATTCTGGTAAAATGAAAAGCAACGAGCTTAACTTCTTAATTGAAATGATTCCCCGATCTAATTAGACGTTAAAAATAGATTAGTACCTGATGCGGGGAAAGGTTGGGTTTCCCTATCGGTGGACCCTTTAATTTTTTTTAGGAATCCTAATTATTCTTGATTATGGATTGAAAAGGAATGTTATGAATTGAATGTGTAAAAAAAGCAGTATATTGATAAAGAGACTCTATTCCAATCCAAAGTCAAAAGAGCGATTGGCCTGCAAAAATAAAAGATTTGTTCTTTTTTGTAATTAGAACAAACCTAAACTAATTAGGTAGAAAAGGAGCAGAAAAAGATCTATGGATTAGACTCCCTTTCTTTTCAGGGTTTGTTTAAAAAAATGTAACACCCTGTTCTGACCATATTGCACTATGTATCATTATTTGATAAATCGAGAAATGCTTTTTTTCTCTGATTCAAGTAGAAACACAAATGGCAAAATTCGAAGGGTATTCAGAAAAACAAAAATCTCGTCAACAATACTTCGTTTACCCATTTCTCTTTCAGGAATATATTTATGCATTTGCCCATGATTATGTATTAAAAGGTTCTGAACCTGTGGAAATTTATGGTTGTAATAACAAGAAATTTAGTTCACTACTTGTGAAACGTTTAATTATTCGAATGTATCAGCAGAATTTTTGGATTAATTCGGTTAATCATTCTAACCAAGATCGATTGTTGGATCACAGCAATCATTTTTATTCGGAGTTTTATTCTCAGATTCTATCTGAGGGGTTTGCAATCGTTGTAGAAATCCCATTCTCGCTAGGACAACTATCTTGTTCGGAAGAAAAAGAAATACCAAAGTTTCAAAATTTACGATCTATTCATTCCATATTTCCCTTTTTAGAAGACAAATTTTTGCATTTACATTATCTATCACATATAGAAATACCCTATCCTATCCATTTTGGAATCTTGGTTCAACTCCTTGAATACCGAATCCAAGATGTTCCATCTTTGCATTTATTGCGATTCTTTCTCAACTATTATTCAAATTGGAATAGTCGTATTACTTCAATGAAATCCATTTTTCTATTTTCAAAAGAAAATAAAAGACTATCTCGATTCTTATATAACTTTTATGTATCAGAATATGAATTTTTCTTGTTGTTTCTTCGTAAACAATCTTCTTGCTTACGATTAACATCT